ACCACCCTTGTCCCTTTCTTTTCTCCATTCCGCCTCCTTCTTTGCTTTGTTCCAATAGAGTCTAAGGCAAAGCGAAAGTGGGCATACGAACCACTTTACCTACTTGACGAAAGGGAACGAACTTTGTTTCCGGTTTTATGGATTGGATTCAGTCATCGTCACTCCTTCCTTTTGATTATGTCGTGACGCTTTAGGTCGGTTCTTCGTTTTCCTTTAGAATGAAAGTAGCTATGAAGCCCCTACTACAAGCTTTGTTTGATTCAAAAGGCGAACAGCCCCCCGTATGGGGTGGGGTGCTTGTGGTAAGCTGCCTTGGATATGAGGAATTCCTAAAAAAAAAAAAAGGGCAAAGTTCGGTATTTGACGAAGATCTTTCTATCAATAGATAGGAATGAGTGTTCGATATAGGGGACCAGCGGGAGTCTGCTCTTTCTCTCTTCATTTTTTTTTTTAGAGAGAGCAGATATAACGATATAAAAAAGAATCGGGAGATGATAAAATAAAGGATACCTTGTCTATCTATCATTGATTCTATCTATGAATCAAGTCAAAAGAAAGACTGAGTTTTTGGGGTTTCCCGAAGCCCCGAATGGATTGGATCGTTTCTGCCAACGAAATGAACGGGGAGCCCGTTCCGAATGCTTCCCCCAACCATTCAAGGAAAGGCTCGACGAAGGGAGGGAGATGCGGCGGGGTAAGGAAAACGCTTTCGGAGATCGAGATTTGTTTTTCATCGAAAACGAAGAAGGCCGAGGATGGCCTAGGGCGCGTGTTATCTGAAGGGAACACGCTTTTTCGACCGCGGTGGTATGATTTCCAGGCCCTCTCCTCGTTCCGCCCGCTGGCCTATTGGGATAGCAGCCTTCGGGCTTTGCCTGCCTTTTACTTTACTTAATTCCGGCTCGGCCCGGGAAAGCGCTGGCAACAACAGAAAAGAAGGGGTCCATGTAGCTGCTGCGCCCGCCCCCTTCTTAGTCAATGAGGCAGCAGGTTCGGCATCTACTACAAAAGAGAGAATCCACTTCAGATAACCACGCCTCTGCTAGGCAGCGTGTGGAATGGCCGAGAGCGGACCCTTTTTTTTGGATATATAATCCAAGTCGAGAGTAGAGTTACGGGAAACAGCCGTCTGATGGAACACGACTTTCACGTTCGGTTCAGAGAGCACTTTTTTCGTTGAGAATTCCCTTTCGTGTGAAGCGGCGAATTCAAAACTTGTGGGGCCCTATCTATTCCATCTCTCGAGCCCCGAAGAAAAAACCCTTCGGACTCCATATCTCTTTTGACTCTATATATGTGGGCGCCTGATATCTATGAGGGTTCACCCACCCCGGTTACAGCATTCCTTTCTATTGCGCCTAAAATATCTATTTCTGCTAATATTTCACGTGTTTCTATTTATGGTTCCTATGGAGCTACATTGCAACAAATCTTCTTTTTCTGCAGCATTGCTTCTATGATCTTAGGAGCACTGGCCGCCATGGCCCAAACGAAAGTAAAAAGACTTCTAGCTTATAGTTCAATTGGACATGTAGGTTATATTCGTACTGGTTTCTCATGTGGAACCATAGAAGGAATTCAATCACTACTAATTGGTATCTTTATTTATGCATCAATGACGATAGATGCATTCGCCATAGTTTTAGCATTACGGCAAACCCGTGTCAAATATATAGCGGATTTGGGCGCTCTAGCCAAAACGAATCCTATTTCGGCTATTACCTTCTCCATTACTATGTTCTCATACGCAGGAATACCCCCGTTAGCCGGCTTTTGTAGCAAATTCTATTTGTTCTTCGCCGCTTTGGGTTGTGGGGCTTACTTCCTAGCCCTAGTGGGAGTAGTGACTAGCGTTATAGGTCGTTGGGCGGCCGGAAGGTTGCCACGAGTAAGTAAGTTTGGGGGACCGAAGGCAGTTCTCCGTGCACCGGGCACGTAGCTTACCGAATCAGTTGCGACACGGATGGGAATGCATGCTACGAAGGATAGGGTCGAGTCTGATGCATCAACCGTTTACTCAATATCCTTGTATGAGTCCAAAATAACTACACGAGATGAACCTTGGTTTGGTGAATTGAAGTTGGCCTTAGGTGTAATAGGACTCCCAGTTACTGCGCGCGATCGTATACTGAGGTGCTCCCCGCCGGGTGTTGGAACGACGCGAGCCGGGCCGGGCCTCGATTTAGAAAGATGAAGGGCCGTATAAATAGGGGATTCAAAATTCCCCATATCATTGGGGGCGGAAAACGAATCGACATCTCGATGTGATACAGCCCTTTCTATTTTAGTTGAGAAAGAACGGCGAAGTCCATCCGAACCGTCCAATGAAGAATAAGAGAAGAGGAGAGCAAAGCGTCAATGGCGCGCGAAGCGCATGCGGAACGGGCACGAAAAAAAAAAAAGTGTGGAGGAGAAGCAGCCGAGCTCATTCCCTTCGCTTCCTGGGCCCAAAGCAGTCTTTCCTGGCAAAATCAAAGATTTTGGGCTTCTTGCTACGCTA